TTAATGTTTTATAGAATTGAAAAACTTGAAAAAACACATATTGGCCTTCTGTTTTTATTTACATTATTCTGCAATTTTCACATATCTTTTGCCTATCTCGATAATGTTTTATTTGAAGAGGACACTAGTAGCTTGAAAATAAATATGTAGTAAAAAGAATTCGTTTTGAACAATAGATGTCTTTCACATCCAACTATAACAATGAGTAATTTTTTAATTTCTAAATGGCAGTTCCAAAAAAACGCACTTCGACATCAAAAAAGCGTATTCGTAAAAATATTTGGAAGGGGAAGGGGTATTGGGTAGCATTAAAGGCTTTTTCGTTAGCGAAATCTCTTTCTACCGGGAATTCAAAAAGTTTTTTTGTACGCCAAACCAAAATAAATAAGGAATAAAACGTTAAAATAATTTGAATCAACTTGAAAAAATCATTGAATTATTCTTAAATTATTCAATTATTATCTAATTGAATAATTTAACGATTTCCTTTTCCTATTTGATATTGATTAGCTCACCAATCTATATGTAATGGAACTCTATTCGCTTTTCTGATTGATATATAAAATAATAGAATTAGGAAATACTCGATTTACTATTCACTGAATAATAACTTTTTTGTTGACAAAAGAATAAAGATCATTTCTATTCCAAGGTGGGGAGTTTTTTTTTCCCCATCGACCTATTTGCAGAATAAAAAAAAATTCTATATTTGCATATCTATAGAAGAGCGTATATAAAAATCTTTAGTGAAAGTTAAGAACTCATTGAAATTAATTGATTCTATTTTGAAACCTTTTTGTTTTGTCGAACTTTCTAACTTTTTATTTTCTCTGAATTATTATATAGACCCCTATATATATCTTGCCCTTAACCCAATAGAGAAAATTGATTAATGAGATTTTGTATGACTAATTGTGAATTTTGAGCGATACAAAATGGGTTCTTTTCTTTCTATTTTGTCAGCAAAATCCCTTTTTTGTTTTATTTTAGATTTCTAAAAAAAAAATAAGAAATTGCTGCTTAAACAATGAAAACAAAAACTTTTTTAACTCTATTCCTTAATTGAGTATAGAACGGTTTAATTACAAGAGTTGAATTCGAGGAAAGCATAAAATATAGGAAAGTCCCAGGTTAAATAAAAAAAACTAAGACTCTAAACTCAAATCGAAAATAATGAACCTTCAATCTCAAATTCCTATTTGAACAACTTTTTATTGTTATTGATCCATTTGAATCATTACTAAACTAAAATAGCTTACTCAATCTCGACGATTGCTTATTCATAGGCTATTATGAGTTCAAGACAGGCCGCTATGGTGAAATCGGTAGACACGCTGCTCTTAGGAAGCAGTGCTAATGCATCTCGGTTCGAGTCCGAGTGGCGGCATACCATCTTCTAAAAAGGATAAATAGATCTTATAATGAATTCAATTCCCGATTTCCATTTTAGAATTATGTAATTGTAATTAAGGGATTCTTATTTTTTAAGATTTTTTATGATATTTTCAACCTTAGAGCATATATTAACTCACATTTCCTTTTCGATCGTTTCTATTGTAATTACAATTCATTTGATAACCCTTTTAGTCGATGAAATTGTAAAACTATACGATTCGTCAGAAAAGGGCATAATAGTTACTTTTTTCTGTATAACAGGATTATTAGTTACTCGGTGGATTTCTTCAGGACATTTCCCACTAAGCGATTTATATGAATCATTAATTTTCCTTTCATGGAGTTTCTCCCTTATTCATATAATTCCGTATTTAAAAAAAAATGTTTTAATTTTAAGTAAAATAACTGGACCAAGTGCTATTTTGACCCAAGGCTTTGCTACTTCAGGTATTTTACCTGAAATACACCAATCTGGAATATTAATACCTGCTCTTCAATCTGAGTGGTTAATAATGCACGTAAGTATGATGATATTGGGCTATGCAGCCCTTTTATGTGGATCGTTATTATCAGTAGCACTTCTAGTGATTACATTTCGAAAAAACAGAAAGCTTTTTTATAAGAGCAATGGTTTTTTAAACGAGTCATTTTTCTTGGGTGAAAATGTTTTAGAAAATACTTCTTTTTTTTCTGCTAAAAATTATTACAAGTCCCAATTGATTCAACAATTGGATTATTGGAGTTATCGGGTTATTAGTTTAGGATTTACTTTTTTAACCATAGGAATCCTTTCAGGAGCGGTATGGGCTAATGAAGCGTGGGGGTCATATTGGAATTGGGACCCAAAAGAAACTTGGGCATTTATTACTTGGATCATATTTGCAATTTATTTACATACTCGAACAAATAGAAATTTGCGGGGTGCAAATTCTGCAATTGTAGCGTCTATAGGCTTTCTTATAATTTGGATATGCTATTTTGGGGTCAATCTATTAGGAATAGGGTTACATAGTTATGGTTCTTTTCCATCAACATTTAATTGAATTCAAGACAAGTTATTACAAATACAAGAGCGGGCGACGCATTGTATGAACCAGCGTGCGGA